TTTTATTCTTTAGTCAATTTTATTCTTGAATTTAATTTTTAAGAAATTCTATAATTCTAAAAATAGAATTATATCTAAGTTAAGTATATATAATAGAAAGAAATATATATATAATATCTGTTTAATATTAAATCTTAAAGCATTCAGAATTTATTTCTTATTCTATATTCTTTCTTATCTTTTTTCTAAATAGAATAAAAATATATTATATAATATATATATAATATAATGGAAATAATAGATAAATATCAATATAGATATAAATATATTGATATTGCGTCCAATAGGATTTGAACCTATACCAAAGGTTTAGAAGACCTATGTCCTATCCATTAGACAATGGACGCTTTTCGCTTTTTTTGACTTTACAGTTGTAAAAAAAAAAAAATAAGGTGCGAAATCTTTTTAGCAATTGTGTATTGAAGTGAATTCAATACACAATTGCTATTAGACAATTCTAATACATAGCATTGTCTCTAATAAAAGAAAAAAAGGGGAGGGGGGCAGTTTATAATTTAGAGCGGGTAGCGGGAATCGAACCCGCATCGTTAGCTTGGAAGGCTAAGGGTTTTAGTCGACGTTGACTGATCATTTTTATATTTTTAACGTCTCTAATTCAAAACCGAACATGAAACTTTGGTTTCATTCGGCTCCTTTATGGTGTATGGCGAAATTAACAAATAAAATACGACGGGAACGAAATCAAAATTCGACCCATAACATCTATGTTAGCTTTTTTTCCATCTGGGTGCTTTCACAGAAAATTTTGCTTTATAGATGATCCTTCTAGAAGATAGAAAAGGAGAACTCTAACAATCTTTCTAGTTACTTCGTTCTTTATTTCTATTTAACGGAATCCTTAGGAAAAGTATTTTGTTTCCACCGAGCTAAAACAATATAATATGTCGATGTCTTTAGTAAACCAAAGTTCTCGTTTAATAGCTATTTTGCTTCAATTTTTCTATACCAAACAATGAATATAACTGAAGATTTAGTTACGATTAGAAAGAAACTTTTCTAGCTTTATCCATGGATCCTCGTGTTATACTTATTGAATTGGAAATAGTCATCCAATTCAAAAATTATGTTTCGGAATTTCATAATCCAAATTTACAATTGATTAGAGTCTTTGGATACAAATTACGAGAATCTATAATCTTCCTTGAATTTTTCATTGAAAGGTAAAGGACTAAATCCTTTTAAGAAATAAAGTTTTTGATCGGAAGATGAATCAAACCGAGAGACCCTTTAACTATTAAAGGGATTAAAGGAACGAATCACACTTTTACCACTAAACTATACCCGCTACAATGCAATTATTGTATATAAATGGACCTTTTGTCGATTACAAAGTAATCGGGGGTGTAATAAAAAAAATATGAAAAAAAATTATAAAATTCTAGCGTAGACTTAATAAAATTAGTAAAGCGTATTCCCCCCTTTTTTTCTATTTCAGATCTTTTTTTTCTAAAACTCCATTGGATGAGTCTTTTAACTTTAACAAAAAAAGGCCCGGCTGGGGACTGACCAGGCCAGGCTATTAAAATAAAAAAGATCTTTTACTTGTGTTTGGACGAGACAAAATAAAAAGAGGACTCTCTATTTTTATTATTGTGGTTTTATTTATTTATCTTTCGAGTTCGAGCCTTTTCTTTATCTAATCTTTATCTAAATTTTTTATGTAAATAGAATTACTGAGAAAGTTCTATAATAAAAGTTATATATATATAAATAGATGATAACTATATTTATATAATAAAAAATAAATTATATATATATAATAAAATATAGAAAATTAAAAAATATATATAATATAAATTACTGAGAAAGTTCTATAATAAAAGTTATATATATATAAATAGATGATAACTATATTTATATAATAAAAAATAAATTATATATATATAATAAAATATAGAAAATTAAAAAATATATATAATATAAAGAATAATCTATAAAAAAAAAGAAAGTTTTTAAAGAATAAAGTGGAGAAGGTTTTTTTTAAGCCTTTTTTTTTAATGGAACCTAATAAGTATCCCTTTTCGATTAGGAGAGATGGCTGAGTGGACTAAAGCGTTGGATTGCTAATCCATTGTACGAGTTAATCGTACCGAGGGTTCGAATCCCTCTCTTTCCCTTTCTCCTTTTGATGATGTGTAATAGATAAAATACTAATAAAATTCGAGCATTTCCACTAATTAACTAAAGCAATAAAAAAACTTTCTTTTTTATTCTTCACGTCCCGGATTACGTCCTGGATCATTAGATAGGAATCCAAATATGAAGAGAGAAACAAAGAATATAACTACAGTGTATACAAAAAGTTTGAGAGTAAGCATTACACAATCTCCAAGATCTTACTTAAAAAAAAAAAAAAAAGAGAATAGATTCTCTATTTTTATACCAAATATCTAATTTTGATACCAAAAAATCAAGTTATTTATTTTTTCTATAAAAAAAAATAAAAGGTTTCAGAAAGTCATTTGTAATAAGATAATAGTCGAGTCTTTCATATTCAAACAGATTTGCATACCAACATCTAGATATTTTTTTTGTGAGCTCGAATCTAATTAGGTTCTTTCCTTTAGGGCAAAGAGGATAAAATTTAGGAAATAGAATGATCCAGATTTAGTATGGCTACCAAAAAAATTCAATGTTTGAATTGAGAGTTCGTTCATACGTCAAGATTTTTTTGATCTTTTGAATTGTGGGAAGAATAAAAAGCGTGAATTTTTCTAAGACAGTATTAAGAATTTCATCGAAAACTTACAGCTGCTTGCCAAACAAAGGCTAAGAGAAGAAAGAAAAGAGGTATTACGGGCATAACATCTACGATTGGATTCAAAAAGGCGTAGGCCTCCGGCAATTTGGCGACTAAAAAAGTGCTTGAAAAAAGGGCAGAATTAAAACAAATACAGATCAAATTAAATATATTAAGCATAACAAAAATTGGTGTTCTTGTGGATAATTTAATTTTGATTGAGTTATTAATATATTTTTTATATAAGGAAAAAATAAAGAAAGATAGTCTAAAAAGACTTTGTTGAACTTACTCAATCAAAAATCCTTTCATTCTCTTATGAGAATGAAAGAAATAATATTTTCATACAATATCTTAATTGAATTCTATGTAATGATCAATAAAGTCAGTTTGATTTGCTATCTACACGTGTCAAAACTCTAGCACCAATGTAATCTATATTTAATTTGAGCTGAAATTGAATTGACGAACAACCAATAGCAATATTACTCTTTTAGTAGTCTTGAATAAAAATTGAAATGGGGCGTAGCCAAGCGGTAAGGCAACGGGTTTTGGTCCCGCTATTCGGAGGTTCGAATCCTTCCGTCCCAGAGTACAGTCATTACGGAATAAATCTTCGATTGCCTTTGTACACCATCTTTCTCTTTCTGTTTAAAAATCCAATATATTTTATATATAAAATATTGAAATGAAAAGAATAATAAACTTATTTTTCATCATTTCAACCGAATTCAAAAAAATCTATTTTATTTTTTTATTTGTGTGTGATGCGGGTAAATAAGGTAGAACCTTAGATTATAAGAGTTTGAATAGAAATATATATATATATTTCTATTCAAATTTCGAATTTACATATATACAATCTAATATGGGATTCATTTGAATTCTGACTGAACCTTTTACGCGTAAATTCACAATTCCATTCATAGAGAAAGAAAAAGTATAGATTACGATATACTGACTGAACTATGACTATTCATGATTCCATAATTGAATCAATTACACAAACTAGAGGAATGTTATGGTAAAACTTCGTTTAAAACGATGTGGTAGAAAGCAACGTGCGACTTGAATTGAAGGACATGATCTGCTGTGGATTTTTTGATCCGCCACTTTTTATATAGGAATATAGGTGCTCTTGGCTCGACATTTTGTGTTCTATTTTACTAAAGTGCTACACTTTTTTGGAATATAAAAAAGAGTACAGGATGGAGCTCGAGGAGAATAGAAAGTTTTTATTCCTTTAGCGGGAGTAAGGATCTAGGGTTAGTGCGAATCAATAAGTTGGAACAACTTCGTAAGTCTTTTTATATTTAAAAAAAAAGCCCTTTCAAGCAATTTTATAATGGAAAAGTAAATTTTCTTAAAATTGTAAAATTCTTTGAATCAAAAGCCTATCATGCGTGAATCAAGCGTTTGTATGATTCTTTGATATAAAGAAAAAAAATCATAAACAAAAAAAGGGGCTTGTTGCTGCCCTTTTTTAATAAAACGATTCAAGATCACCGAAGTAATGTCTAAACCCAAAGATTCAAAGTAAGGATAAAGAATCCTGAAACAAGGAAATCCAGTTTTAAATTGTTTGAACAACTAGATCAGAATGAAGAATCAAAATTGATTCTAAAAAACGAGACAAACAAAAAAAGGGTTAGAGACTACTCAAAAAAAAAGAGTACTTAAGGATTCTCTGTTGAGATATTTGAGAGTTATTTAACTTGAGTTACGAGAGTACGAATGTTACGAATGCTTTTTATGGAAAAAACTATTTAGGGTTTCAATACTGGCTAATTTATTTAATGTTTTTATTAATCTATTTAATATGTGTATTTTATACAGAGAGTTAACTTCTACTCATTGAATTTTTCTCGAGCCGTACGAGGCCAAAGCCTCTTATACGTTTCTAGGGGGGGGTATTATTCATATACATCTATCCCAATGAGCCGTTTATCGAATCGTTGCAATTGATGTTCGATCCCGAAGAGAAGGAAGAGATCTTCGGAAAGTGGGTTTTTATGATCCGATAACTAATCAAACTTATTTAAACCTTCCTGCTATTCTCGATTTCCTTAAAAAAGGCGCTCAACCAACAAGAACAGTTCATGATATTTCAAAGAAGGCGGGGATTTTTACGGAATTAAGTCTTAATAACACGAAATTTAATTAATGAAACATAAAAAAGAGGATGTGAAAGACTCATATATAGCTTGGTATCAAATTTTATCTACTCTTTTCTTTCCTCCTCTTTCGCTTCCATCATTTTTTTTTTAGAATTTCGATTTATTAGTATTCCTACTAAGGTACGAATACTAATAAATACCCCGCTAACAACTACTATCAACTACATATGTTTTATAATCATAAACAAATTTATGAAAATAATACTGTATATAAAAAAAAAATAATATATTAATTCTATCAACTACATATGTTTTATAATCATAAACAAATTTATGAAAATAATACTGTATATAAAAAAAAAATAATATATTAATTCTGAATAAAACTAATATATATATATTATTATATGAATAATTTATTCATTATTCATTATTCATAAAAAATTAAAGGCCATAAAATTTGGGTCTAAAAAAGTATAAAAAGATTTGAGATTACCCTAACTGGCTTAGTTTTCATTCATTGTATGAACTAACAAACCAAGGGGTTAAGCTTTTTTATTTATTTTTTCTATTCTTTTCGCTATATTAAAAATTCACAATCATATTGACAACAGTGTATCGACCAAATATAATTCTCTCATAGAGAAATAGATCTATTTATCCCGGACGCACACATGACTGGATTTTGATTTTTTTTCTTTATTCTGGTTGTATCTACATATTTGCAGTACTTTCTTTTTTTGTTTTTTGGGGTTGCTAACTCAACGGTAGAGTACTCGGCTTTTAAGTGCGACTAGCATCTTTTACACATTTGTATGAAGAAACGGATTCGTACAGATCTTACGGTAGAGTTTGTAAGACCACGACTGATCCTGAAAGGAATGAATGGAAAAAATAGCATGTCGTATCAAGGGAGAATTCAGATAACATTTTTTTTGCTTTCCTGATCGGTACAACCTTATTTTCGCTGGCGAACAAAAAAAAAAAAGGAATTCCAATTTGGGTCGAGTTAATAAATATAAATGGATGGATAAAAAACCTGTTTTCCTGATTCCAGGAAAAAAAAAGAAACGAGCTTCCATTCGTAATTTGAAAAATTACCCGATCTAATTAAATGTTAAAAATAGATTAGTGCCTAATACGGGTATGGGAAGGAATTTTTTTCTTGCGTGTTATTATCAATTTTTTCATGAGTCCTAATTATTTTTTCCCTAGTCTGTTTGGGTTAGGTTGGAGATGGATGTGTAAAAGAAGCAGTATATTGATAAAAAAATATATATATTTCCAAAATCAAAAGAGCGATTAGGTTAAAAAAATAAAGGATTTCTAATCATTTTGTTTTGTTATTCTATAATATAACGAACAGAAACCTATTAAATATAGAGAATCCGGTTAGCAGTCTACCTGTTTATGAGGTATCTATTGCTTTCGTAGTCTAATACCTCATTTTGACCGTATCGCACTATGTGTCATTTCAGAACTCAATAAAATAAAGACTTTACTTTAAGTTCAAATCAAATTTCAATCCAAATGGAGAAAAATCAAGGATATTTAGAGTTCGACGGGGCTCGGCAACAGAGTTTTCTATATCCACTTTTTTTTCGGGAGTATATTTATGTACTTGCTTATGATCATGGTTTAAATAGATTAAATAGAAATCGCTCTATTTTCTTGGAAAATGCGGATTATGACAAAAGATATAGTTCACTAATTGTGAAACGCTTTATTTTGCGGATGTCTGAACAGAATCGTTTGATTATTCCCACTCAGGATTTGAGCCAAAATCCCTTTTTGGGGCATACCAATCTTTTCTATTATCAAATGATATCTGTTTTATTTGCAGTGATTGTAGAAATTCCATTTTCCCTAAGATTAGGATCCTCTTTCGAAGGAAAACAATTAAAAAAATCTTATAATTTACAATCAATTCATTCAATATTTCCCTTTTTAGAAGACAAATTATCACATTTTAATTATGTGTTAGATGTACTAATACCTTATCCCATCCATCTAGAAATCTTGGTTCAAACCCTACGTTACCGGGTAAAAGATGCCTCTTCTTTGCATTTTTTTCGGTTCTGTCTATACGAGTTTTGCAATTGGAAGAATTTTGATAAAAAAAAAAAATCAATTTTGAATCCAAGATTTTTCTTGTTCTTATATAATTCTCATGTATGTGAATACGAATCCATCTTTTTTTTTCTACGCAAGCGGTCTTCTCATTTACGATCGACATCTTATGAAGTCCTTTTTGAGCGAATTTTATTCTATGGAAAAATACAACATTTTTTAAAAGTCTTTGTTAATAATTTTCCATCGATCCTAGGGTTGCTCAAGGATCCTTTGATACATTATGTTAGATATCACGGAAAATGCATTCTGGCAACAAAGGATACGCCGCTTCTGATGAATAAATGGAAATATTTTTTTGTTAATTTATGGCAATGTTATTTTTCCATATGGTTTCAACCGCAAAAGGTCAATATAAATCAATTATCTAAAGATAATTTAGAGTTTCTGGGTTATCTGTCAAGTTTGCGATTAAATCCTTTAGTGGTACGTAGTCAAATGCTAGAAAACTCATTTCTAATAGATAATGTTAGAATCAAATTGGATAGCAAA